TATTTTTTTATTTTTATTTTATAGAAAGTACTAATCAGCAAGATCAAAAAGTAATTTATTCCTTACACGAGAGCGGGCGGGTCAAATCAAAAAAAGTTGTAAGTATTAAGTTCTAAATTTTATATTCAGTTAGTAGGTTATTCGATATACTTAGTATAATAATATACGATACAAATTTTTATAAGATAATTCTAATTTATAATATAAGATGTCCCTATATTTATAACAACGTAACAATTAATGTAACAATAATAAATTGAGGTACCGTTGCTATGACAATTCAAAATTTACCCTCTATTTTTGTCCCCTTAGTGGGCCTAGTAATTCCGGCATTTGCAATGGCTTCTTTATTTCTTCATGTACAAAAAAACAAGATTGTTTAAATTCAAATCTCATTCATTGTTTTAAGTTTAAGACTTAATTAGACTTGCATTATAACACAAATACAACTAATATAGTTGGGTATATTGGGTATAATATGTGATGACTTCCCACGAACATAAATAGAACGAACGTTTATGCAGTCGGAAACACGATATGGGTCTAGCTATTTTCAACTAAACTAGATACGAAGTTATTAAATGGGGCTTCATATGGTCATATATAAAATAAATATCTAAAATGCCATTTTTTTGAAGGTTCATAAAAGTGCTAGTTGATGGGCGTTACTTCGTAAACAAAAATAGGAAAGTCAAATTGGGATTATTCTCTCAATTCCAAAAAAATGCAACTAAATCTAATATGAATTGGCGATCAGACCGTATATGGATAGAACTTATAACAGGCTCCCGAAAAATAATTAATTTCTACTGGGCCTTTATCCTTTTTTTAGGTTCGTTAGGATTCTTAGTGGCTGGAATTTTGAGTTATATAGATAGTAATTTTAGATCTTTATTTCCGTATCAACAAATCCTTTTTTTTCCACAAGGAATCGTGGTGTCCTTCTATGGGATAGCAGGTCTCTTTATTAGTTCCTATTTGTGGTGCATAATTTCTTGGAATATAGGTAGTGGTTATGATAGATTCGATAGAAAAGAAGGAACAGTTTGTATTTTTCGTTGGGGATTTCCCGGAAAAAATCGTCGTATCTTTCTCCGATTCCTTATGGAAGATATTCAGGCCATACGAATCGAAGCTAAAGAGGGTATTTATACTCGTATTGTCTTTTTCCTTTATATGGAAATCAGGGGCCAGGGGTCTATTCCATTAATTCATATTGATGATAATTTCACTCCACGAGAAATTGAACAAAAAGTCGCGGAATTAGCCTATTTCTTGCGTGTACCAATTGAATTGAAATGACGAATTTATCTTTTTTTTTTTTCGTCTTTAAAAGGGACTTTGATTCTATTTCTGTATTCTTTATAGATTAGTGGATTCCTTACCAATTCATTAAATGAAAAAATGACAAAAAAAAAAGTATTTATTCACATTCTATTTCTTATATTTTTATTTTTAGTATTTTTGCCTTGGTGGATCCCTCTCTCATTTAATAAAAGTATGGAATCATGGTCTATTAATTGGTGGAATAAAAGAAAATCTGAAACCCTTTGGAATGATATTCAAGAAAATAGTATTCTAGAAAAATTCATAGAATTAGAGAGACTACTCTTGTTGGACGAAATGATAAATGAATCTTCAGAAACACATATACAAAAGCTTACTATAGGAATCCACAAAGAAACGGTTCAATTAATCAAGATGTATAACCAAGACCGTATGAATACGATTTTGCACTTCTCAATAAACATAATGTCTTTCATTATTCTAAGTGTTTATTCTATTCTGGGTAATGACGAGCTTGTTATTCTTAACTCTCGGGTTCAGGAATTCCTATATAATTTAAACGATACAATAAAAGCTTTTTCCATTCTTTTAGTAACTGATTTATGTATCGGATTCCATTCGCCCCACGGTTGGGAACTAATGATTGACTCTATCTACAAAGATTTTGGATTTGATCATAACGATCAAATTATATCTGTTCTTGCTTCCACTTTTCCAGTTATTCTAGATACAATTTTTAAATATGGTATCTTCCATTATTTAAATCGTATATCCCCGGCACTTGTATTGATTTATCACTCAATGGCCTGAAGGAAAAATGATTTAAGTAGGTTCTAATATTTGTTACTTTCTTTGTTTTGATATTTACACTGATTCAAGAGATTATTCCTATATTCCAATAAGAATTTTCCAGTAAATAGCAGAATCATAGATAGGGAATTATACAAGTGACCTACCTACTTTATTGTAGAAATTGTCGGTATTAACTATTGGACCATGCAAATGAGAAATACCCGTTCTTGGATAAAAGAAAATAAGATTCGATACATTTACATATTGCCCATAATAATAATATATATAATAACTCAGTCATCCATTTCAAATGCATATCCCATTTTTGCGCAACAAGTTTATGAAAATCCACGAGAAGCAACTGGTCGTATTGTATGTGCCAATTGTCATTTAGCTAATAAGCCTGTAGATATTGAGGTTC